ATTTGATATATGAGATGAATTGAATCTATTAATTCAATTTGTTATACTTCTTGAATTGAGTTGCGTGGATTTGTATACGCATAAAAGACCACAAAAAAAGAGTTTTCTTTTATGGTTGTTCCATATATGTCGGCTTTGGCTCGACTGAACGTTCTGACGAAACTTCAGTTAAGTTATGCTATAGAAAAAAAGAAGATTCTTGCATTTTGCCCTCCTGCTGAGAAAGCATTCATTCTTCAGCCATTTCCATTTCTCAAAAGACTTCAATTGGTACGCGCAAGAAATAGGCCAATTCGGCGGCTTTTTGTTCAATTTCTCGTGGAGTCAAATTCTCATCAGTACGGGTCAAGGGAATGGCTCCTTGGCCTCTGATATCCATATAAAGGACACAACGAGCATAAAAACCCTCTTTAACTTCTATTCTAACGGACTGAATATCTTTTATAAGGAATCGGAGGAATATGCGACGATTTTTTCCAGGAAATCCCCAACGAAAAATACACACTATCCCTTCCTTTCGGTCGAATCGATCATAACCACTACCTATATTCCAGGAAATTGTGCACCACAAATAGGAACTAATAAAGAGACCCGCGATCCCGTAGAAAGACATCACAATCCCTTGTGGAAAAAAAATGAATTGCTGAGACGGAAAAAAAGATATCAAATTTCTACCAAGATAACTTGAAGTTCCAACCAATAAGAATCCTAATGAACCTAAAAAAAGGATAAGGGCCCAGCAGAAATTACTTAGTTTTCTAGACCCCGTTAGAAGTTCTATCCATATATCTTCTGATCGCCAACTCATACTTGATCTGATTGCATTTTATTGGAATTAAGAGAATACCCCAAATGAATTTGACTTTACTTTCTTTTTGTTTCCGAAGTAACTCTCATCAACTAGCACTAGTTTGATGTGAACTAGCACTAGTTTGATGTGAATTAGCACTAGTTTGATGTGAACCTTTAGGAGTAATTCATCAAATTGGTTAGAGCTAAAATAATAACATACCCCTCATTATGAGCCCACTATACATATTGATATACCTAGAGATCCACCGACTTTACATTTTAGCCATCCAGTGATCCTGATCTATTTGAAACTAGCTAGAATGAATTCTAGAATTCATTTACCCATAGATCCTTTTCTGCAGGCATAAGAGCTTTTTCCTTTATGTTCGACGGAAATTACATGTTAGACCCTATATTTATTTATTTTATTTTATTTATCGAAATAGATATCTGTCTTTCTAAGTTTTGAAAAAAAAAAACGGATGAGGTTGGGTCCCATCAGATCTAAACAATCTTGTTTTTTTGAACATGAAGAAATAAAGAAGCCATTGCAATTGCCGGAAATACTAGGCCTACTAAAGGCACAAAAATAGAAGGAAAATTGAAAGTTGTCATAAAATGGGTACCTCGATTTACTATTTGTACCTGCTATTATTTCTTTTTTACTATTAACTATTAATAATTAATAATAATAATTAATTCAATTAATAATTCAATTCATTCATAATTCAATTCATTCATAATTCAATTTCAAATTCTTAGTATTCTTAGTATAGAAATCAGTATCTATATATCGAAATAAGTAAAGATGAAAAAGATGAATAAGTCCAAGGAATGTAGAATGAAATAAATGGACTTATTCATCTTTACTTTGATTCTGATAAACTAACTACTTGTTTGCTAGAACCAAAGTAATTGAATTTTGTGTGCTCTAATTGTCTACTTGATTTGATTCTCTTGATTATTGGTTGAATTTTCTTTCTCCTCTCGGTGTAATTTCAATAACACATAGAGAATCTTTTCTAAATCTTCACGCGGTATGATTTTGTCCAATAAACCCGCCTCGAATAAAACTTCAGCCTCTTGTGAACCTTCAGGCACTTCTAGCTTCAATGTTTCTTCAATTACTCTTTTACCCGCAAATGCAATAAGGAAATTGGGTTCAGCAAGAATAACATCTCCCAACATACCAAAACTAGCTGTTACCCCACCAGTAGTAGGAGATGTAAGGATTGATATAAAAAGGCAATTTTTTAGTCGATAAGAAAGTAAAGCAGATGAGATTTTAGCCATTTGCATCAAGCTCAAACTGCCTTCTTGCATGCGTGCCCCCCCGGAAGCGCACACTAGAATAAGAGGTAGAGATTTTAGGGTAACGTACTCAACCAAACGGGTGATTTTCTCCCCGACTACGGATCCCATACTACCCGCCACAAACTGAGAATCCATAACCCCAATGGCTACGGGAATACCACCTATTTTACCTATACCCGTTTGAACAGCATCCGTTAATTTTGTGTCGCTTTGATAATTCCGCAGACGCTCTGTATAATCACCCAGTTACCCCTCCTCCAGATCCTTCTGTTGCGTCTCTACCTTCTTCTTCTGATCCTTCTGCTGCGTCTCTGCCTTTTCCTCTAGCTCTTCTTCTAGATCTTGCTGCTGCGTCTCTACCTTCTCCTTCTGATCCTTCTGCTGCGTCTCTACCTTCTCCTTCTGATTCCGCTCAAGTATCTTCTGCCCGATCCGGTTTACTAGCCTTTCTGCCTTCTCTTTACGACCCTTCTGATCTTCCTCCTGCGTCTTTAGCTCTCCTTCTGATCTTTCTCCTTCTGATCTTTCTCCTTCTTCTCTACCTTCTTTTCCTGCATCTTTAGCTTTAGCTCTTTCTTCATAATTCGTTAGCTCTTGCTTCATAATTACCATCATTCCAAGCTCCAGCTGAAACCTCACCTCTATCTTCACTAGCGTCAGCTCTAGACCCTTCTCCCACGTTTCTAGCTCCTCCTTTTAGATTTAGAGGATCAAGACAATTAAACAGGTACCTCTTAAACATGTATAGTAGCTTCTCTTACTCCTCTAGTGTCTGCGGCCGTTCGTTCTTCATACGCTCAAAAAGCGAACTAATCACGTTGTGCATATCCCAAAGCTCCTCTATCCTCCTGTCTACCTGCCTCTCCCTCTCTAACTTTTCCTCCTGCGTTGCTACCTTCTCCTTCTGATCCTCCTGCTCAAGTATCTTCTGCACAATCCGGTCTACTAGCATTTCTAGCTTCTCCTCCTCCATAGACTTCCTCAAGGAGATCTGATTTATCCACTCTATTTTGTCCTCTATTAAACGTTTACGCTCGATAAGAGGGGTAAGTTTCCGTAGCGTCTCTTCATCACATTTCGATAGCTCTTGATTACAACGAGCTATCTTTTCCCGCAGCAGAGCCCCCTGAAATACCCTACTCCTACTAACTCTCCAATTAGTATCACTAATATCCATATTCATATGGGAATCCTCCTTTCCCTTATTTTAGAAGTTCAAATGAATTTGATTCTTTTTTTTAACTTCTAAAAAATAACATAAAATGAAAACTGAACTAAATGAAACGAAATCTACTGAAGTAGTCTACTTGTACTATAAAGAAAAATGAGGTAAATTTGACATTTCGAATTGGCTGTCTTGTATTTCTAATAAGTTGTTTAATAGTTGGCATGTTGAATCATATACATAATGGGCTGGTTTAGATTGATCTTAACCAGATGATTTTCTATTTTTGGTTATGTGATAGGATCCCCGCTAAGCATCCATAGCTGAATGGTTAAAGCGCCCAACTCATAATTGGCGAATTCGTAGGTTCAATTCCTACTGGATGCATGCCAATGGGAATCCATGCATAACGAATTGGTGTGTCATATCATAATATATAAATTCCTATCATAATATGATAATATGCATCTTTATGTATTAAGATAGGAATTTTTATGTATTAAGATAGGAATTTTTATATCATAATATATAAATTCCTATCGGATGATTTTCTATTTAATAATCAAATATAGCTTTGTATCGCCTACTTTTCTACTTTCTAGTTTAGAGAAATGGTTCTTCCACGGGTCCCAAACATTCGGCTAGCTCCACCCCATTAGAGATAGCATTTGCCTTCTGCTTCTGTGGAGTCAATTTCTCTTTTTCTCCTTTACAAAATGGCTCCAAGATGTCTACTATGAGTTGCAAATATTTGGTTATAAAGCCCCCCGGCTCCAAAGCCAAAGGAAATAGCATCACCATCATAGTAATAATCATAGTAACAATAGTAGTAGCCACCTCATCTGAAGGAAATAGGATCTCCGCATCTTCTGAAGTAATTAGAGGATCCGGATCATCACATCGAATGGGATCCATAGGGGCCATGTCTTCATCCATAGAATCCCAAGTATCAGAATCGACCGAACTTTCAATTCTATCTGAACTATACATTATAAGATATGAGTTGCATTCTTCTTCGAATTCTTGACCTTCTTCATCTTCTTTTTTAAGGAGTTTTTTACAGATGAACATTTTCTCTTCCATATGAGGTTTCCAATATATCTCGTCGCAACCTGGACATTGCACCCACATAGTGAAATTTGGTCCAGAATCTGATTCAGATTCTGGATCCAAATTTGGTTCAGAATCAGAATCAGAATCAGATTCTGGATCTGGATCCAAATTTGGTTCAGCAGAATCTGAATCAGAATAGAAATCATAATCTGAACCAGAATTTGAATCTGGATCCAAATTTGGTTCATAATCTGAACCAGAATCTGGTTGAGGATTTTCCCCCGTAGTTCCATTACTAGAACTCAAATTGCAATGAATCATCCAAGAATGAACTAAACCCATAGACTCCATATATGAAGGAAATGCATGAAATAAATCTCTATTCAATGGACCAAAACTATATTTACTCAATGGACCAAAACTATATTTACTCATAAAAGGAACCCCCCTGTTTGTTGCTTGAATTGCTTCAATGGTTTATTTCACGTAGATGTGGAAATGTAAATGTATTTTTGAGTAAGTTATATTTTCGATGTTATTCAGTAGAAATTTTCTTTGTTATTCACGTTGTTATTCAGTAGTAGAATAGGGCATATGCCTATGCCTATGCCTATTCTATTAGTCAGTTCCAATAGTCCTGACTAAGTCATATCCTATTACATTAGGATACATGTGT